GAAACCACACCAAAAAATGCCATTGCCAAAAGGTGACAAGGTAAAATTTCCATTTCTTCATGAAAAGAAATGTCCCTTTTGAAGCCAGAATGGATCTTTTTTGATACCTAATATAATGCATGAAAGGTTCCTTGACCAACCGCAGGTTTGCCCCCAAATCCGTAATCTTAACAAAGACGTTCACAAGACGTTCTATTTTTATATAGAAATAGATTCGTTCAAGAAAAACTTCAGAAGATGTTGATCGTAAATGAAAAGATTGGTTACGTAGAAAGACAAAAATGGATTCATATTCGCATACATGAGAATTATATAAGAATAAGAATAATCTTTTATTTTTTTTTGAAGACGGGGAACTGGCTTTCTTTGGAATAAGAAGACTATTCCAATTACAATATTCGTTGAGAAAGACTCGTAATAAATGCAAGGAGGAAGCATCTTTTACCCAATAGCGAAGGATTTGAACCAAGATTTCCACATGAACAGGGCGAGGTATTACCATATCTAACACAAAATTAAAATGTGAAAAAGTGTCCTCGAAAAAAGGAAATATTGAATGAATTGATCGTAAATTCTGAGATTTTCCTATCTTGTTCGTTTCCCCTTCTAGACAAGATAGGAATTGTAAAGAAAATGGGATTTCGACAATAAAAGCAAACCCCTCGGATATGATTTGAGAATACAAATTCTTGTTGCGCGCCCAAAATGGATTTTGGTTCGAATCATTAGGAGAAATCAGAAAATAATTCTGTTGATACAGTCGAGTAATTAACCGTTTCACGATCAGTAAACTGGATTTAGTGTCATAACCCAGATTTTCCGACAAAATCAATTTACTCAAAGCACGATTATGAGCAAATGCATAAATATACTCCTGAAAGATAAGTGGATATAGGAAGTCATGTTGTTGAGATCTCTCCAGCTGTAAATGGATTTCCTCCATTTGAAATTCGATTTGAATTAAAGGTAGAAGATTGGGGGGTTATCAAATGATACATAGTGCGATACAGTCAAAACAAGGTATTCTGTAAAAATCGATACCTCGGGGACAGATAAACTTATCAACGGATTCTCTACCCTCTGCTTTTTCCGTCCATTTCATTTAATTCGTCTATGTTTAGGTTATAGAATAACAAGATGGTTAGAAATCTTTTATTTTTTAAACCGAATCGCTCTTTTGATTTCGGAAAAAACTTTCTTTATCAATATACTGCTTCTTTTACACACGCATCTTCAGTCCATAATGGAGAATGTCAATAGTTAGGATTCATTAAAAAAAAAATAGAATCCACTCGTGGAGTGATAAGTGCTTCCCGTATCAGGCACCAATTTATTTTTAACGTCTAGTTAGATCGGGAAATTATTCAAATTAAGAACAGAAGCCGGTTGCTTTTTCTTTCTGATAATTAATTGAAGCCACAGGGCTCCTATCCATTTATTCATTTGACCCAACTTTATTTTGTTCCGTTCCAAGAATTCAAAAAAGGTTTTATACCAATCCGATAAGAATGAAATATCCTCAGAACTCTCCATTGATACGACATGCTATTTTTTCCATTTATTCCCTTTCAGGATCAGTCGCGGTCTTCCAAAGTTTACCAAGGTTACGGACGAATTCGTCACTTCATCCAAATGTGTAAAAGATTCTAGCCGCACTTAAAAGCCGAGTACTCTACCGTTGAGTTAGCAACCCGAAAAAAACAAACATAGATTAAACAAAACTTCAACAAAGGGTGTATAGATACAATCAAATTCAATTAAAGTGATTTTAAACAAAGAGAAAAAAGATACAGCATTGTGAAAATGGATAGAGCATCTCTTATGTTATCTAGCTTTCTTTCAATCAAAAAAACTTCTTGTAGCAAAGAAAGCATTATTTGAATAAGATAAAGTAACAAAACTATGGGAAAAAAATAAATAGACTCGGATCGTTTATCACGATCAATTATATTTGTTCAATACACTGTTGTCAATATAAATGTTGACAAAAGAATACATTGAAAAAGAGAAATTGCATGAAATAAAATCCTTTTTGAAATCCTTTGAATTTAACAGTGGAATACAATAATCTTCAAAATTGTCTTGGATTGACACTACATATCTAATCTACATAGATAGAAAAAGTATAAATCGAAGAATAAAAAAGGAAGAATTCAAAAAAAATATCGGATTTTTTAGTCCCTAATGCTAATGTATTTCATCAATCTAAGTGGAATAAGCAAAGTAGATTCCGTGTTGTTGCCTAGTCTAGTTCCAATGAAAATCACACAATTAAATAAAGGAAATGCGAAAATTGGATATTTAAAAGATCAATCCATTTGTTCATTCTAGACCATCTAGACCATAAGATTCGACCGAAACTATGATAAATAAATAGGAATACGGAAGAAAAAGGGGGGCAAGTAGAAAAAAGTTCGACAAAGTTATATACAAGTCGCTACCCCCCCTGGTATTTCTTTAATTAAATTTGATTTGATTAGGCTGAAGTTCCTTAAAAACTTCAGCTTTCTTTAAAAGATTCTGAACAGTTCCCGTGGGTTGAGCACCCCTTTCAAGGAAATATAGAATAAGAGGAACATTTAAAAAAGTTTGATTCTTCATTGGATCATAAAAGCCCACCCTTCTAAGATCTTTTCCTTCTCTTCGGGATCGAACATCAATTGCAACGATTCGATAGATGGCTCATTGGGATAGATGTAGATGAACAATACCCCCCCTAGAACCGTATAGGAAGTTTTCTCCTCGTACAGCTCGCGAAAAATGATTTGATTCGAAGTTTTGTCTATATATGCAATTTTAATAAATTAAATGGCAAATGGGCCCATAAAATAAATTAGACTAGGATTTCAGTCTTTTTTTCTTCCTAAAAATGAAAAATAAACCATTCGTACTCATAACTCAAGTTGGATAACTCTCAAATAGTTCAAAGGAAAAATCTGTAGTCGATTTCATTTATTGAGTCGTCTTTACTCCCTTTTGTTTGTCTCGTTTAAACCATTTCAAATTCTATTTGGATTCTTTAGTCCAATCCGATTATTGAGATGATTGAGACAATTAAATTAAAAGGGTGTTTCCTTGTTCTGAGATCCTTTCCTTATTTTTAATCATTGGGTTTAGACATTACTTCGGTGTTTCTTAATTCTTTTAAAATGGCAGCAACATACCCCCTTTTGATTTCTTTCGATCAAAAAATCCTATGGACAGTCGATTCCCGCGTGATACACTTTGAATCGAAAAATTGGAATCAATTTCAATAAGTTTTGCTTTTTAATTGGAAACTTGCTCGAATTGGATCCTTTCGATTCCTATATATGTTCGATATATTTACGAAGTTGTTCCTCCAATTGATTGGCATTAACCCTAGATCCTTGCCCCCGAGAAATGAATTAATACTTTCTATTCGAGCTCCAGCGTGCACTATTTACAACCCAACAAAAAAACGAAGGGTTCGGGTGTAACAGAACAAACAATGTCGAGCTAAGAGCACCCTTATTCCTAGACAAATCAAAAATGGTGGATGTAAAAATCCACAACGGATCGTGTCCTTCAAGTCGCACGTTGCTTTCTACCACATCGTTTCAAACGAAGTTTTACCATAACATTCCTCTAATTTGGAACCGGTATGAAATTGATTCAATTGTGGAATCATGAATAGTCACTGGTTCAGCTGTCCATAGACATCGTAATCTAGACTTTTCTTCTATATATGAATATATGATATGTGGAACGATTTTTCTGAAAAAGTCTTAAATAATATATGGATCCGAGAAAAAAATAGAAATATAGAAGCGAATAACTTTTTGAATCTGTATCTTTAAGTGACTCAATAGGATAGATTAAACGATTTCTTACTTTTTCAAAGATTCCACGTACAAGGAATCATTAGAAAGATTTTTTTTAAGAAAAAAATCTTTCTACTTGAAATTGAAAAGGTTTCCTATTTATACATCATTATTAAATGGAATTTGAATAAAATTGGACAATAAGCATCATCTTTGATCTTCATAGCAGGATCGGTCTTTCTTTTTGAATTGACTCATCACGCATTGAATTTCAAATATAAATTTGAAAGGGAAGGTTCTTCGTATCTATCAGATAGACTGAACAATTGTCACTGTTATAGATATTCTATATTATCGAATATCTATAATTTCAGTTTAAATAATTTAAGGATTACAAATCTTTTTCAGAAATAACCCAAAATTTTCTTGTCATTGAAATAGAATGACACGTACGTACCATTTATATGATTATATTATACGATTAATATGTATTTGGTTTACATGGGGTTGAGTAATATCGACTCTTGGTGAATACAAAGGGATAGGATAAATCACCCCTGCCCCTTAAATAGATTTCCAATCTTTCATTCGAGGCAAACCCGAAATCCCTAAATCAAATTAGATTCAAAGAAAAAACATCAGCTCCATAACATATTTCTATATAATATGGAACTTGATCATTTATTAATGAAATTCGAACAAACATAGATATTCAAATTAATATGGATTAATTCCTACCCACTCCCCTATTTCTTTCTATGGGAATAATGGAGCATCAAAAATAGACTGCGCTGGGACGGAAGGATTCGAACCTCCGAATAGCGGGACCAAAACCCGTTGCCTTACCACTTGGCCACGCCCCATTTCAATTTCTAATCGACACTAACAAACAATAATATTAGTATTGCTTGTTTGTCAACTCCAGTCCAAATATCTATAGATATATAGAATCGATTGGTACTAAGATTTTGATACATATAGATATAGAATTCAACTTCATTTATTGATCATTACATAGAATTCAATTAAGATATTGTATGAAAGTATGATTTCTTCTATCCTCCTTTGAGAATTGGAGGATTTTTGGTTGGGTGGATTCAAAGAAAAAGAAGGATTTTTATCTACCTTACTTACTTTCTTTTTCCTTATATCAAAAACGCAATCAAAATGCAATTATCTCCAAGAAAAAAATGTCTGTTATGCTTAATATCGTTAGTTTGATCTGTATTTGTAGTAATTCTCCCTTTTATTCGAGTAGTTTTTTCTTCGGCAAATTGCCCGAAGCCTATGCTTTTTTGAATCCAATCGTGGATGTTATGCCAGTCATACCTCTGTTTTTTTTTCTCTTAGCTTTTGTTTGGCAAGCTGCTGTAAGTTTTCGATGAGATCCTGACTAATAATATCCTAGAAAATGTATGATTTCCTCGATAAAAAAAAATTCTAACAATTGAAAAAATAAGATAAGTTTTAGAGTATGAACCCTCGATTCACACGCTGAAATTCGTGTAGAGTCGACAAAACCCGGGCTTACCCCCATTTCCTCATTTTTGACCCCCTTTCCAGTGAAAGACCCTAACCCTATAATAGGGTCTCCCACAATATAATATCTAATTTAGATATAAACCAAAATTTGGGTTAATGAAAAACAAATGAATTTGTGACAATGCATTTCTAGAAAAACCTCATTTCTTTAGGATATGTGGTAGAAAAATAGAAGATCTATTCTCTTTTTTTTTCAAAAAAAACATCTTGGAGATTGTGTAATGCTTACTCTGAAACTCTTCGTTTATACCGTAGTGATATTTTTTGTGTCTCTCTTTATCTTTGGATTCCTATCTAATGATCCAGGGCGAAATCCTGGACGTGAAGAATAAAATACAGGGAGTTTTCCTTGGTTTTATTTAATTTGCAAATTTTCTTAGGATTTTATCTATTCTACACGTTTTACTAAGATTTGCAAAATTTGAAAAAACCAAATAAATTCATCAACGGAAACGGAAAGAGAGGGATTCGAACCCTCGGTACGAATAACTCGTACAACGGATTAGCAATCCGACGCTTTAGTCCACTCAGCCATCTCTCCCACTTGAAAAAGATAATTACTACGTTACATATAATGTAACGAATCTTTCTTCTTTCTCTATTCTATTATATATAGAGATCCACAAATCGGGAATTTCCTTTCTCTAAAAGATGGGCTCGACCGCGCGAACAATCGAAATCAGCAAGACCCATTTGTGTTGATTTGGTTCGAAAGGCCCTTCTTATTCTCATGGCCCGGCTAGGTACTGACCGGGCCGGGCTCTTTTTTTTTGTTCCAACGAATTCTAGATAAATAATGATTTATCTGATATCTGATTTGAAAACAAAAAGACTTTTTTATTATATTATTATATTCAATTGAATATTTTATATTCAAGCAACAAAAAAAAAAGAACAAAGACTATTTACATTCTTTTTCTTGTTATATTTTACCGAACTCAAAAAGAAACTATCGATTCTTCCACAATGCATTTTTCTGTGATGATTTGAGTATTTTTTTTTATCCGTATCGATCTTCTTCAGCAAAAGGGAAAACTTTAGTTTTAGTTATTTAATTTAAATTAAATAAAGCCCCTTTCCCGAATCTCATTAAATTAGGACCTCCCCGCAAAAAAGTGCAACGTTCTCGTTTTGATGATTCTTTAATGATCCTATCTTCATCATGCTCAATGATCTTGTTCGACAAAAAATCCATTTGTATACAATAATCATATTGTAGCGGGTATAGTTTAGTGGTAAAAGTGTGATTCGTTCTATTAACCGTTAATAGTTAAAGGGTCTTTCGGTTTTATTCGTATTCCGACCAAAAACTTTATTTCTTAAAAAGATTTAATCCTTTACCTCTCAATGAGAAATTCGAGAAAAAAATACGAATTCTCGTGATTTGTATCCATGAGTCACTTATAAATTGAAAAAGTGGATTATGAAATTGCGAAACATAATTTTTGAATTGGACCAAAATTTCCAATTGAATAAGTATGAGTAAAGGATCCATGGCAGAAGAGAGAAAGTAAATTTTGAATCGTAACTAAATCTTCCAATTTTTTTCTTTAGAAAAAAAATGGAGCAAAGTAGCTATTCAACGATGACTTTGGTTTACTAGAGACATCGACATATTGTTTTAGCTCGGTGGAAACAAAATCCTTTTCCTTAGGATCCTCTCAAATAGAAATAGAGAACGAAGTAACTAGAAAAATTGTTAGAATCACATTCTTCTAGAAGGATCATCTAGAAAGCGATTCATTTTGTTTGTTGATATTCAAACAAAAAGCTGACGTAGGTGTTATGGGTATAATTTTGTTCATTTTGTTCACATCTTAGATCTATGAATTTACTCATATTCCATAAAGGAGCCGAATGAAACCAAAGTTTCATGTTCGGTTTTGAATTAGAGACGTTCAAAGCACTAAATTGAGCGTCGACTATAACCCCTAGCCTTCCAAGCTAACGATGCGGGTTCGATTCCCGCTACCCGCTTATTTCCTTTTTCTAACTATTCTATTAGAATTCTAGAATATAGAAAATCCATTTGAATTACGATTAGTGAATCATTGAATATACAATTCCAAAAAAGATCTCACGTATAATCCTATTTTTTTGGTTTTCAATTCAAGAAAAATCAAAATACGAAAAAATCGGAATGAACGGCGTCCATTGTCTAATGGATAGGACAGAG